TTTTATTGACGAGCTACAGCAATTGCACCTATTAAAGCAACTAAAAGGATTATTGAAATAAGTTCAAATGGGAGAAAAAAATCTGTTGATAAATGAATTCCAATTTGTTGACTATTACTTAGAAAATCTTGCTCTATAATCTGGTTTGATCTTGTAGTCCAAATAATCCCGTACCATGACGTATCTGAAATAGTAGTAATTAGTGAAATAAAAAGAGTTATACAAACCATCGAAGTAATTCCATCTCCTACGGTCCAAAGATGAAAATCCTTGTAATATTCTGAGCCATTCATGAACATTACAGCAAAAATGATTAAAACATTTATAGCTCCTACGTAAATAAGTAGCTGCGCAGCAGCTACAAAATAGGAGTTAGATAGAATATAGAATAACGATGTACAAACAAGAACCAATCCCAAGGAAAAGGCCGAATAAATTGGATTGGGAAGTAATACCACTCCTAGACCCCCTAATATAAGACCTGATCCTAGAAAGACTAAAAGAAAATCATGTATTGGTTCAGATAAATCCATTTTTTATAAAAAATCAAAAACGAAGAATTTCATGACTTTATTGACCTGACCAGGAAAAAAGCAGTTTTTCTATTATAATATATAATATTGAAATCGGTTTTGTTTTCAATCTAAATTAAGCTAGGAGTCTCATTAAACAACCACTAGTTTGAATTGACCAAGCAAAAATATCATTGTTTTAGATCCGAACTAAGCCTTCGTAATTCGTAATTTTTTTGAATCGAATTAAGGGTTTATTCATTGTTTATGTGAGGTAAATTCGAAATTGTTCGAATTGTGTAATCATCAATTACTGACATTGGTAAGCGACCCAAAGCGATTTGATTATAATTCAATTCGTGACGATCATAAGTAGAAAGTTCATATTCTTCAGTCATTGATAAACAATTTGTTGGGCAATACTCAACGCAATTACCACAAAATATACAGATTCCAAAATCAATACTGTAATTAAGCAATCGTTTCTTTCGAATATCAGTTTCCAACTTCCAATCAATAACGGGTAAATCTATAGGACATACACGCACACATACTTCACAAGCAATGCATTTATCAAATTCAAAGTGTATTCGGCCTCGAAAACGTTCCGATGTGATCAATTTTTCGTAGGGGTATTGAATAGTTACAGGTAAACGATTTGCGTGGGACAGGGTAATTATGAAACCTTGGCCGATGTATCTGGCGGCTCGTATTGTTTGTTGACCATAATTTATGAATTCAGTTATCATAGGGAGCATATGTTGAATATCTATAAAAAAGATTTTATGCTTGTTTCTTTCTCTTGTTTGAGACAAGTCGTGAATCTAGGATATTGTGGTTTTTTACAGTGAAAGAAGTTGGGACGAGGTTGTCAATAATAGATTACCTAGAGAAATCGGTAAAAGAAATTTCCACCCAAGATTTAATAGTTGGTCCATTCTCAGCCTCGGTAAAGTCCATCTTGTTGCAATAGGAATGAACAAAAACAAATAAGTTTTGGCTAATGTGATAAAGATACCAATTAGTGTTCCAAAGACTTTACCCCTTTTATTTATGCCAAATAGCTCAGGACCAAATATGTATGGAATAGAAAGATTCCAACCTCCCAAGTAAAGAACTGTTACAAATAATGAAGAAACTAGTAGATTCAGATATGAAGCAATGTAAAATAAACCAAATTTGATACCTGAATATTCGGTTTGATACCCTGCTACTAATTCTTCTTCTGCTTCTGGTAAATCAAAAGGTAATCTTTCACACTCGGCGAGAGACGAAATTAGAAAAACGATAAACCCGATGGGTTGACGCCACAAATTCCACCCCCAAAAACCATATTTTGACTGCGCTTCAACTATATCAACTGTACTTGAACTGTTAGATAATCATAGTCGATGAGAACATCAATGTGCCCATCGCTATTACAGAACCGTACGTGAGATTTTCACCTCATACGGCTCCTCATAGGTCACAAATAAATCTAAGGACCTTTCCTATTTTTTATCTTGATATGTTTGTCAGATAGAGTCAAAATCTATCCTAAGGTCCCAAATTAGACCAATGGAATTCTGTCTGCTATATTTAAAACTAATAAATAAGTGCTTCTGAATTTATCTCATCTTTTAAGAATTTTAATTTTGCTTTGTTGATTAATAACCTTATCATTAAATAAAAAAAATGTGCTTTATAGCAATATCACATATACATTTCAACCTCGAATTTTCAATTACGAAAAAAAAATTAGAGAGTCCATTAGTTCATGAATCATGACAAAAATTTTATCTCTCTAAATAGAAATCAAAATTTAATTATAGGCAAGAAAGAATAAAAACAAAAAAAGAAAAAAGGAAGAAAAAAACAAAGACATCCCTCCTTTTTGCTTTTGCAATTAGATTCTTTTCTTTCTATTTCGATTTTTTTATTTCATTCCTATTCTCCTTTCTCAGAAAAAGGGCCTTTAACCAAAGTAAAAGATTACTTCGTTCTTGATAGTTATTTACTTACTCAGTGGATAGGAACATACTCTGGATCAGAATCATGGGGAGTACTTCTTGATCATTTCTACGAATGTAAAGCCCCAATTGGAATTCCTTTTATGTACAGAAATATCCTCTTGGATAACTTACATAATCTCAATTACTAATCCTTTGTGTATCTTGGTCTTCCTAACCATCCACTCATTTTTTTTTTCAAAAACCTCCTGTTGTAGAAATCCATCTATGGTAATAGACAGTAAAAACTCCATACAGTTGATCTTTTGAACCCGCTTCAAGTTATCATGACAATTCACGAATCTCGGGGTAAACAATCTCTATTGCTTATGTTTACTTTTTCATCATTTGATTCTTGTACATAGGAAATGAGACTCAACTTTTTTACTGCAAATTTAGAAGCCGTTTTCTTTCACTCATATAACTATTTGGTTTAGTTCATCAACTCAAATGCTGAAGAAAAATATATATATGTCAATCAAATCTTTTTATCCTTGTTTCTAGAAAGAAAAGACTTTGGAGAAATTTTAGGTCTCACCGAATCACACGTAGAGATATTGATAACACACATAGAGCTAATGGTATTTCATAACTAATTGATTGAGCAGCTGCCCGTAGACCACCTAAAAAGGAATACTTATTATTTGATCCATAGCCCGACATAAGAAGTCCAACGGGAGCAATACTTGAAATGGCAATCCATAAAAAAACCCCAATACTAAGATCGGCTAGAACAAGGTGATCACCAAAAGGAATTACTGAATAACTTAGAAAAATAGATATTACTGCTATGGATGGTCCGATACTGAATAAACGAGTATCTCCTGTAGATGGAATAAGGTTCTCTTTCAAAAGTAGTTTTGTCCCATCTGCTAGAGCTTGAAGAATTCCTAAAGGGCCGGCATATTCAGGTCCGATACGTTGTTGTATTCCTGCAGATATTTCTCTTTCTAACCAAACAATTACTAGTACACCTATTGTGATTCCTAATACAAGAGTAAAAATAGGGACAAGCACCCATATGATCCCATAGACTTCTTTTAAGGATTCCAATTTGGAAAAAGAATTGATAGTCTCTATTTCTGTTGTATCAATTATCATTTCAACGATCAACTTCTCCCATAATGATATCTATGCTACCTAGTATTGTCATAATATCAGCCAATTTCATTCTTTTAACTAACTGAGGAAGAATTTGCAAATTGATAAAACCTGGTGGGCGAATTTTCCATCTCCAAGGAAAAACGCTCTGATCTCCTATCATAAAAATTCCCAATTCTCCTTTTGGGGCTTCAACTCTCACATAAAGTTCTTGTTTCGACAATTCAAAAGTTGGAGAAGGTTTTTTACTAATAAACCGATATTCAAAATCATTCCATTCAGGATCTTTTAATCTGTCAAAACGTCGGATTTCTAAATTTTCGTAAGGCCCTCCCGGAATTCCTTCCAGAGCCTGTTGAATAATCTTTATGGATTCTGTCATTTCATTGATTCGTACTAAATAACGAGCTAATGAATCCCCTTCTCGTTGCCATTGAACCTGCCAATCAAATTCGTCGTAAGACTCATAATGATCAACTTTACGAAGATCCCATTCTATTCCGGAAGCTCGTAACATTGGGCCCGATAAACCCCAATTTAATGCCTCGTCTCTCCCAATAATTCCTACGCCTTCAACTCGTTCTAAAAAAATAGGATTCCGGGTAATAAGTTTTTGATACTCAGCAACTCCTGTTAAAAAATAATCACAAAAATCCAAACATTTATCTATCCAGCCATAGGGTAGATCGGCAGCCACTCCTCCAATACGAAAATAATTATGCATCATTCGCATACCGGTAGCCGCTTCGAATAGGTCATATATTAATTCTCTTTCTCGAAAAATATAGAAGAAAGGGGTCTGCGCACCAATATCCGCCATAAAAGGACCGAGCCATAATAAATGAGAAGCTATCCGACTCAACTCCAACATAATGACTCTGATATAGCTAGCCCTTTTAGGTACTTGAATATTGCCTAATTGTTCGGGTCCATTTATGGTTATTGCTTCTGTGAACATAGTAGCTAAATAATCCCAACGTGTTACATAAGGCAAATATTGTATAATTGTTCGGTTTTCCGCAATTTTCTCCATCCCTCTATGTAAATAACCCAATATTGGTTCGCAGTCGACAACATCTTCACCATCTAGAGTAACGATGAGTCGAAGAACACCGTGCATTGATGGGTGCTGAGGCCCCATATTGACTATCATGAGGTCTTTTCTTGTAGTTGGTACAGTCATAAGTTTTTTAACGATTCATTCTTCCATGAATTACTGAAAGTGAAAAGAAGTTCATCAAAATTTAATCGAAACATATAAGTGAAAATGAAATAACTCTTCAAATTAATTTAATCAAATTAACGAGTTTTTGTCTCTCGAATGTCCAACTGATTAATTAATTCTTTATAACGTACTCTATTTTTTTTTGCCAAATAAGCTAGCAGTCGTTGACGTTTTCCCAAAATTTTCTTCAAACCTCTCTGAGATAAATAGTCTTTTTTGTGCAATTCTAAATGTGAAGTAAGTCTCCGTATCTTATTGGTGAAATTGAATACTTGAAATTCAACAGATCCTTTCTTTTCTTCTTGAGAAATAACTGAAATGACAGAATTTTTTACCATAAATGAATTTCCCCTTTCTTTATTTTACAGATATGGATTTTTTATAATTTTATTGATCAGTAATAATAATGCCAGTAATTTGAATGTGGTATATAGACTTAATTTCTTTATGAATCTCTAATTTTATCAATTAATCAAATTAAAAAATTGATTCAGATAGGAATCCAAAAAGGCGGTAGGTACGTTTTTTCATTCACAAAAGCGAATAATTGAAACCTAAAATCCTAAAATGAAAAAGATTTTGTTGATTCATTTCTAGATCTAATCGATACCTTATTTTATTGATTTAGTATCGTCTACTCGAATTAGATTCGAATGAGAGGTAAAACAAGGCATGTGTGCATTTGTTTTCTTTCAGCTCTATACGAGCCAGGGTATATAGTACTATCAATTAATTTTAAATCGTGGATACATATGTATTCTTAAGATACTGAAACGGCTACCATTATTGGTATCAAACCAATAACGATTCATACAAGCTAAATCTTCGAATCGATAATTAGGCCAAAGAAAGAACTTAAATTTAATTAATTCATTTTGATTTTTATAAAGGGGTTTCCTTTCATCCAAAAATTGACTCCAGTTTTTTACATTGGTTTCGTTGCAAAATACTGAATTTCTATCGACGCCATTCCAATTCAAAGAATTAAAAAAACTTCTAATTCTCAATTCTCTACGACATCTAGACCATAAAATATTTTCAGGAACAAGCAAATCAAAATGATTTTTTTCTGTATTTATTCTTTTAGTTTGAGGTTGCAGAATGAATTCGTCAAAATTCTTTTTAGCAACATATCTTTGTTCTCGGTATCTTTGATTAGTTTGGTGTTTACTTTTATGAACCAATGAAATACCTATGGTTTGATACAGAAGAAATTGTCCATTATTTTTTACAGACAACCGAATAGGTTCGATAATCAATACCCCTTTCTTCATCAAGTCTGTAAGAGGTAAATTTGCCTGAATCAGCATTATATCTAAACTCATTTCTTTCCTTTGAATTGACGATATACTAATTTTGGTTGGATTTATCAGTCGAAGCAGGAGACAATATACCTTGATATTTTCGATCATTCTTTGATTCAAAGCATCGTTCCATTTTAATTGAAAAAGTAAATAACGTTTCAAGAACAAATCTAGTTCTGCTTCCGTGTTGCTTTTGTATTTTTTTGTATTTTTACCCCTTTTTGTGTCTGATTCCACGTAATCTTTTTCAAGATCGTTTTGATGTTTTGAGAAAACAGGGCCCAGATTTTCTTTGTTTTCTATATCTGATCCATGCTCTCTTTGACTTGCGGGTTCTTTTGCTTCTTGAATTCGATTCTTTATTTTTTTATTTGATGGTATAAAAAAGTTTTGTTCTTGGTTTTTATTTTGACTAACATTTTCATTTATATTCAAATTTAAAAGAAGGAATTTGCTTGGTATAATCCATGGTTTTATTTTATAGACATTATAAAGTAGTGCAAATTCTGGGAAGAACCAAAAATCCAGATTCAATATGGGACGATTAAATATTTTTTCATTCATTCCCATCCAATCAAAAAAGACTTTTTTCGAATTTTTTTGAGTTTTTTCTGGATTTTGATGAGTTGTAAGATAAAAAACCCCTTTTTTATCAATTTTATCAATTATTTGATAATTTTTACTACTAATTTTAGTATTTGTATTACTGTTGGTATCGGTCTTAACCCAGGCCTCAATATCTCCTTTTTGTCTAAGAGAAAAATGGATAATTTTCCAATCAAAATATTTTCTATCGAGATTTCTTTCTATATCTAGAATATTGCCTTTTCTTAGATAATTATTGATATGAAGATTGCCGGGCATATCAACAAAGTTGTGTTTGGACGGGTTGGAATTATACGAAATTTCGAAGTTCTTCTTTACTTGAAAGGGTAATCTAGAAATAAATGAGTCACTTTTATTTTCATAATTAATCGATTTATATGCTAAAAAATCATATCTATAACATTTTTTTAAATTATCTTTTTGGTTTGATAATGAATAGAGTTTCGAATCATTTTCTTTTTTGTAATGAATTAATTGGTCTTTTTCATATGAATTCCATTTGTTTAAGTTTCTATTTTTATTTTGAGTCATACAACTTTGATTAACCCTAGTTCGCCATTTTTTTGGCATTAATCTAGACCATCTAATCTGAGATAAATCGTATTGATAATGCCGTCTTAACCAGTTTTTCCATTGCTTGATTCTATAACTCTCAAGTTTCTTATGTTTTAAGTCCGAATGAAATATTCCTAGTGTTCTAAAATAGTCCTTTATTTTAGTGTTAAGGAACCAAGACGTTGTGTTATATTGAAGAACAGATCTAA